TCAATTCCATTATGGTCCAATTCTGACCGGTAATAAATACCGGGGCTTTGCAATATTTGATTGATCACAATTCTATATATTCCCCTTACTATAGAAGTTCCCAGAGAATTCATTAGAGGAATGTTTCCAATCAAAATTGTTTGTTCTTGCATATCCCTGCGGGTTTTCCAAATTAGTCCTGCGGATACATATAATTCAGAAGAATATGTGAGTAAGTTATACACAGCATCTCTTTCTTTTATCAACGGTTCTACAAATTGATATGTTTCCAAAAATAATTGAAATTCCGCTTTTTGATCCGTATCTTCTATTTTTGGAAACTTAGAAAGTTCTTCCATCAAGCCCTGATCAATGAACCTACAAAATCCTTCAAATTGTATCTGATTAAACCCGGGTATTGTATACATTCCCTCATTTCCATCCTGGAGCATTTTGAATTTCCTATTTATCAAAAAATCCCATTATTAGATCATTCTTCATCGAATCATATAGATGATCTGGTAACGGTAGAATTTAGATTCTGTTTACTGAATCGCATGAAATTTGACTCCATTCCAGATATGGAATGTATGAAATACGTATGGACGGCGGAAGAAAGAGAATTTTCTATTTCAAATTAGAATTTGCAACAGATACAAATGGAAAGGGGTTGATAAAACATTCCTAGAAAGAGAATTATGCCACTTAGGCTTACTATATTATGATTGTGGGATTTTGTATAGAATATCAAAACAAAACGGATTCCATATCCTAGCATTATTATGCTATTACATATTCCAATCAACTTGCATACCGGACAACTAAATGGATTCGGTATTTGATCTTTTCGTTGAGATAAAGACATAAAAGAAACAATATAGAGTCTATTTTTTTAGCACTTAACCTCTTTTATGATTCCATTGTTCAAAAAAGATTCACAGAGAAGAGAGATTTTTTTACCTAACCCAGTTTTTAGTAGAATTGGCAGAATACGATGGAGAAATTTAGAATTGTAAAGTATCAAAGTATCTAAGAAGGGCTGGATTTATTAAACACGTGCAGATAGAGCTATCTATAGATCCGTCTTCTCCTTTATTTCCGTGCTCTATCAAAACAAAGTTTCTATTTTCTATTCCACGAAAAACTGAAGCACGATAATTTTCTGATAATTTCCTTGATAATTTCCTATAGGCAACATATATAAATAAGATACCCAATTTGATTAGATATCTGTGTAACAATTTCTGTTCTGGGGTTTACATATACTCATAATTGTTGTTAGAATTGAAATTGAGAAGGATTTTGGATTGAAACAAATCAACATTGATGTGTTATGCACCAACTTTTTGATTATGTCATTAGGAAAACACAATTGGAGATTCAAATCCAAAAATAGTTCACGAATTCGCAGGCAGCAGTCAATAGTTAACGGTTCCAAGTTGTCATAATTTTTTTTATGACTGAAAATCCGCCCTTTTTAATATTAATAGAAAGGGGAGGGGGAATTTTTAGGCATTATGTGTTTTGAGATACTATACAATCAATCGAAGGGTTGGATCAAATCCAACCAAAAAGAAAAAATAAATAAAGAGGGGGAGGGTTTCTTTTAGGAAAGGGATTAAGAAAAGGAGGATTAAGATGCAAGTACAATAAAAAAAGAAGTTCCGTACTTCCAACCCGAAGGGGAAAATTTTCATCTATTTTGTATCAATTTGGCGGCATGGCCGAGTGGTAAGGCGGGGGACTGCAAATCCTTTTTCCCCAGTTCAAATCCGGGTGTCGCCTGATCAACAAAAAAAGGCTCAAAATCTCTGATTCTGTTCCGCTGATAGAACTCTCCAAATTATTCCCCAGCGGAAGTAGAAGAAATGGACTGTTGATACTTGTTTGCTTCTACACATCGGATCTGGGGGTTTTCTAAAAGATTGTAAATCTTTGGATCTAGGATTCAAGGAAAGATTCGAATGGGGGAAGGGCTCTCAAGACTTCTCGATTCCTTTCTACTGCTAATCTTTCTACTACTAATGTAGTGTCTACTGACTGGGTCTTGAATTCCATTGGATAGCCGGATAGGAAATCGAATTCCATTAGTAGTTGTGGAGAGGGGGGAAGATCCTTTATATATGGACTCACGAGAATCTCTGAATGTTCAGGCATTCAATCAATATTAGATTGGATTGATAATTTACTTTAAATAAAATAGATAGAGAAAAAGAAATAAAATAGATAGAGAAAAAGTGCAAAAAGAATTTCTTTTCAGCAACCTCTCGTCAAGAATATGAGATACCATCTCCCAACTGTCTCTGCGAAACATTCGGGAGATGTTATGGATTAGATCAAAAGGGAAATAGAGGTATGGAATAGATAGTGATCTATAATTATGCTTTTTTACTTTCCTTATGAAGGTTAACAAAAAAGAATAGGCCTTATTATTCCTACATGTTCCATTAATAAGAGTTCCTTGAGATATCATTGCATATTTTACTTGTATTTAGTCTTTCCAGATTTCAAATCATATAGGAATTTTTTAGAAGTGGATTTGTTGGATTGGTTCATCAATAGTCTTCGGTCAGAATAGAATCCCTTTTTGACTCTGCGCCATTGATTCCACTATTATTAGTGAGCAATATATTATTAGTGAGCAATAATGGAATAATTCCTTCATCAAGATAGGGGACATAATTCACATGGATATAGTAAGTCTTGCTTGGGCTGCTTTAATGGTAGTCTTTACATTTTCCCTTTCACTCGTAGTATGGGGAAGAAGTGGGCTCTAAAGGTACTACTAATTGAGTTGAGGAATCAAACTCTATCAATTGTTTTATAGGTCGTTCTGCAAGGCGGTTTGAACTCTTTAAAAAGAAAAAAATCGAATATATATCTTCATTTTGAAATTCCATTGGATTCTAGTGGAATAATGTATTATATGACTAATACTCTTTCAATCAAAGAGATATTTCACGGATTCCCATGTTTGTGTTTCGAAAGGAAAGGGATACAGATGATAGAAAATTTAGTCCAACTTAATTCTTCCTAACTTTTCTATTTCAATGAACGGGCTCTTACCAGAATGATAGATGGATACTGAGGAAGACCCGATCCCCTTTTCTTTCCCTTTTTACTCTTCAAAAAGGAAGTCGTTTTGTTAAGTGTATACGCACTTTATATGAGAAAGAATAGAAACATAGTGGTTGTCTAACGGGATACTATGCATAATAAAAGAAGATCTTGCCTTAGGGGCGTCACATATTGCGCACTTTCCTTTTTTTATTATTTTCTATTATTTTTTCCTTTTCTTTTCGGAATTTCGATTTTATCGACGCATTTCATATCATGGTTCAACCGTTAAAAATCTGTGAGGTTTACTCTTCGAAATCCGAAGAAGTGCCCACAGAACTCCTGTCAATGGCTCAATCAATTATTTCTTCGGAATGCTAAAAAAACTGACTATTTGATTTTCTTAATATATGCCCATATCGTTTTTCCTGCATTGATTTGATTCTTTCAATAGATCCTGAAATTCATATTGTAAATAATCAAAAATCTAGAAATTCGAACTATAAGAGTCAGACGATTATTTCAGATTGCTCGAAACAAATAGATGTATCAAAGAAATAGAATTGGGTCCTATGTCCATTCTATATATGAAATGAATGGAATTGATATCTACATATATGAAGATAATATTGTAGATTGATTTATATTTAGCCTCTATCTTTATTAGATTATAAAGTACAACTTTCTTTATACGCTGTATAACTTTATACACTACAATAATACTAACACTAATAGATAGTATGGTAAGAAAGAAGGGTTCATCTATTTCTTTCTTACCGTACTATCGGATCTCATAGAATACTGCCGATTCTAGTCCGCTCATTTTATTTAAGACGCAAAATTAGAATCCTTTTCATTTGATTTGTTTAACCATTAACTCATTAATTAATCATTAATTAATCATTTTGACTTACGGTTTTTACGTAAATGATAAGTAGAAACGCAGTAGGGACTAGAATGAACAGTGCAGTAGCAATAAATGCAAGAATATTTACTTCCATAATCTCATCGTTTTTTTACTTCAAAATAACTCGGGATTTAATCCCATAGAGATAATAAATCTTTCTCCTGTCAATTCAATGAATGAATTCCCTCTCGATGATCTTGAAATCAGATCAATATCATGAATAACAATATCTGAACTATCAAATCAATTCGTCGTCAAGAATTGAATAGTATAACATAGGAAGATCTTTTATCCATACCGAATCAAAAATTTCTTTATTTCTCATTCTTTTCTGTTCTTTACATTCTTTTCTGTTCTTTATCTATAACCTACCTTACGTCCTCCTTGTACAATCATCGGATAAAGTATCGTCTGACCACCCGTCCGTTTCCATTAGTCACAAACCCCCAACAAACAATCGAAGCGAAGTGGAAAAAGAAGGGAGTTACGTTCTAAACTCCGTTTTTTTTTAATGATCTAGTTTTCTTGGCAGACAAAGAAGTGTGATAAAGAGGAGTCCCGGGATAAGGGATGTAATATTCCATCAAACTAACTATTTTAGTTTGGGGTTTGTTCGTTCTTCGACAAGCCCTCTAAAAAAATATCAAAATAGGAAGGAAAAATGGATTTATTCCCCTGCTAAGCTAAAAGGGGTGGGATATTGATCTTTATTTTTCTTTTACCCTCCTTCCTTAGGTTATTCGTACTGGGATACCTATACCAAAAGCTCAGCGTACAATTTGAATGAAATAGTTTTTTCAACTTCACATTAGTAATTGCGGTTACACAAACAAAACCGAAGTCAGAAGGGGGGATTTTTGAATCTGGAAAAGTATTCTATCAGGGAAATTCTGTTAATGTGAAATTCATTTTGTATTGTACAAGAAATGAATTCAATTTGGGTCTGTGCGCCCGAAAAACATATAGTCCTCTATTCCATTACATGAATTGGGAACAATCGAAAAAGCAGACTCAGTATCTCATGGAATCCGGGCTAGAATGCTCTCAATAATTGTAC